TCGTACAGGAAGAGATAATCAAATAAATAGGTCAATGCACTCTCTGTTTCCATATCGAATCACTAGAAGAAATAATATTCGACCGGGATCTTAATGATGAATAACAACACTTTTTTTCTTAATCTTATTAATATTTAATTTATTTACTAAGATTAAGATATAGAATACAAATTCTAAGAAATTTCAATGAAATTAATTCTATATTATTATTATATTCTAATCTAATTAATCGAGAATTAGAAATCAAAATAAAAATATTTAATTCAAATATCCAATCCAATACAATATATATTATATATAAATTCTTCTTTTTTTTTATGCCTTTAGAACCCGAGGCCCGGCAAAAGAGGGGGTTTATTTGTATACGAGTATGATATGTGGTCGATACCCTATCAAAATAGAAAAAAAATCGAAAGAAATAAGTGTAATTTTCGATTTGACGAATCTTCTTGAAACGAGACACGGTACAAGGAAACAAAAAAAATAGGCGGTTTAATCAAAATAAATGGGTATTTCGATTCAATCATATTTCAACTAAATAGAAATAAAAAATGATGGATTTGGGATCAATTAATTATATCTGAATCTGAAACAATGGGCTGTTCTTCCGCAAAAAAAGTGGATAAGTCGGGGTCGGGGATTATTAACTCGTCTGAGTTCAAACGGATTCCTAATCTTCTTGGATAAAGTCAAGGTAGCATCAGTATAATAGAATTAGAATTCTAATTTTGAATGATGGGCATTTGGGTTTGAGTAGATTAGCCGAGCTCATTTTAGGATTTTGACTTCAAAAAAATGGACGTACTTTTCTTTGCTCATGGGTAGTAAAACAGAAAAATTGTGTCTGTTGTGTCTGTATGGTATGTAATTCATCTACGAAAATTAATGAAATGAGTTAAAGAAAATCAAAATAATAGTTTGGTTTGTTTATTCTGTCCAAAACCGACATTTTCAAAAATGTTGGTCGATTGGTTCCAGTGAAATATAAGCATTTGTGTGAGTTTCATGTTCGGCTCGACCTCTGTGAACAAGAATATAGGGAGTGCTTATATTTCACTGGAACCAATCGACCGGCCAGCTATAAACAATAATGAGGAAATAAAAAAACTATACTATGGAAAGTAAAAGAAAGAAAAGGAAAGAAAAAAAAAGTAAAATCAAAAATGGGTAATTTTAATTTAGGGCTATACGGACTCGAACCGTAGACCTTCTCGGTAAAACAGATCAAACTTATTATTATCGAAATGATTCGAACTGTTTCAAAGACTCAACATGCATTTTTTTTTGCATTGGGCTCTTTCATCAACTGATATAAATATCAGCGAATCCGCCATCCTTTTTCTTAACAGAAAGGTAATGGGATGGCTCCGCGTGCTCTGATTCGTTCTTTTTATTCAGTAACAATACCAAAGTGTTTCAAAAAAGAGTTATCTTGACGTAGGTCTGCCTTCGGCCTAGATCAACCTAAGTTATGGAGTCTCTCCCGCTCTGCCCAAAGCGTTAAATATGAAACTTCATACACCTTAAAGTTCATAGGAGGAAAAGAGATTTTTTTTTGAGGTCCTTATACTCATTATGCCTAGCATTGAATGGACTGAGTATTCACCTTATCAATTATCAAATCAATGATGGATTCTATTTGGCACCTAATTTGGAACCTCAATTGGACCAATCAACTATTTGTCAGGCTATTGTTCTCTTGTTCCCTTGAATCCATGGAGTAAGACATTAAGATAAATTATGTTGATTACATGATGGACTCCTCTGAAAAACATTGGCGCGCGTGTAAACGAGTTGCTCTACCAACTGAGCTATAGCCCTTGTGTTTATGATAAATATTTTATCATGTATATAATTTCTTGTCAAGGTGAATACTGCATGATCCGGCATGATAGCTCTCTGATGTGTTTCCTGCCAAAGATGAGTATTGCTTAGAAGTAAGATTCCATCTATAATCTATCGATGTGACGGGTTCCTTTTATTTCTCTTTATGATAATAAATAACCTACTTAACCCAGTGGTTAGAGTATTGCTTTCATACGGCAGGAGTCATTGGTTCAAATCCAATAGTAGGTAGAACTTATTAGATACCATTGACTGCGGTATCTAATAAGTATTTCCACCCACCCCCCCTTTTTTTTATTCGGACGCACTAACAACTAGTTATTAAATTGCATTGATAGCCTCTACCCGCGTCCTAGCTCGTCTGAGAGCCAAATTTGCCTCAATTGTTTGTCTCTTCCCTTCCGCGCTACTCAAGTTAGCTTGAGCTATTTCAAGAGTTTGCTGAGCTTCTTGCGGATCAATGTCACTGCCCCTCTCTGCATCATTTACTAAAACGGTGATTTCATTATTACCTATTCTAGCGAAACCGCCCATCAGAGCTATGGTTAACCATTGGTCGTTAAGACGTATTCTCAAAATGCCTATATCTACAGCCGTGGCAATAGGTGCGTGATTTGGTAATACACCGATTTGACCACTATTAGTCGATAAAATTATTTCTTTCACTTCTGAATCCCAAACAATTCGATTAGGAGTCAGTACACATAGATTTAAGGTCATTTCTTCAATTTGCTCTCCTCATCTAAGTTCATAGCCTTCGCGGTAGCTTCATCGATATTACCTACCAAATAAAAGGACTGTTCCGGAAGACCATCTAATTCTCCGGAAAGGATCAGTTGAAACCCCCTAATTGTTTCTGTTAGACCAACATATTTACCTGGAGAACCAGTAAAAACTTCTGCTACGAAGAAGGGTTGTGATAAGAAACGCTCAATTTTTCGTGCTCTTGCTACGGTTAAACGATCTTCTTCGGACAATTCGTCCAACCCAAGGATAGCTATAATGTCCTGAAGTTCTTTGTAACGTTGTGAAGTTTGTTTAACTCTTTGCGCAGTTTCATAATGTTCCTCACCAACAATTCGAGGTTGAAGCATAGTTGACGTTGAATCTAAAGGATCCACTGCTGGATAGATACCTTTGGCAGCCAGTCCTCTTGATAGTACGGTAGTAGCATCTAAATGCGCAAATGTTGTGGCAGGGGCGGGGTCGGTCAAATCGTCCGCAGGTACATAAACTGCTTGAATAGAAGTTATGGATCCCTCTTTGGTAGAAGTAATTCTTTCTTGCAAAGAGCCCATTTCTGTACTAAGAGTAGGTTGATAACCTACAGCGGAAGGCATTCTTCCTAATAAAGCGGATACTTCGGATCCTGCTTGGACGAAACGAAAAATATTATCGATAAATAGAAGTACGTCTTGTTCATTAACATCCCGGAAATATTCCGCCATGGTTAGGGCAGTCAAACCAACTCGCATACGAGCTCCTGGCGGTTCATTCATCTGACCATAGACTAGGGCTACTTTGGATTCCGCAATATTTTCTTCATTAATCACCCCTGATTCTTTCATTTCCATGTAAAGATCATTTCCTTCACGAGTGCGCTCGCCTACCCCTCCAAATACGGATACACCTCCATGAGCTTTGGCAATGTTGTTGATCAATTCCATGATGAGTACAGTTTTCCCGACTCCAGCCCCCCCGAACAGCCCTATTTTTCCTCCACGACGATAAGGAGCTAAAAGATCCACTACCTTAATCCCCGTTTCAAAAATAGACAATTTAGTATCTAACTGTATAAAGGCAGGCGCAGATCTATGAATAGGAGATGTTGTGCGAGTATCTACAGGACCCAAATTATCAACAGGCTCTCCAAGAACGTTGAAAATTCGTCCGAGAGTCGCTCCACCAACTGGAACACTTAGAGGAGCTCCCGTGTCAATCACTTCCATTCCTCTCATCAGACCATCTGTAGCACTCATAGCTACAGCTCTAACCCGATTATTTCCTAATAATTGCTGTACCTCGCAAGTTACATTAATTTGCTGGCCAACAGTATCTTGACCTTTAACTACCAAGGCGTTGTAAATATTAGGCATCTTGCCCGGTGGAAAGGATACATCCAGTACCGGACCAATGATTTGAGCTATACGCCCCAGGTTTTTTTCTTCAAGCGTGGAAACCCCAGGACCCGAAGTAGTAGGATTTATTCTCATAATAATAAAAAAGTATTATATGTTATGTCGAAATTTATTTTGCAAACAAAAAAATGTCCGATAGCAAGTAAATCGGTTAATTCAATAAGAAATGGGAGTTAGTACGAAATTTCGTCGGTACCATCTAACTGAATCCAATTCAACTGTTTACTCATTCAATGAGTGCATTTTCAAACTCAACCAAATCATTTTCAAAATATCAAATCAAGTAGATGAATAAGAATTAGGAGGAAGTGTTTTATTTCTCTATTATTATAGACAACCCCATCCATATTATCTATGGAATTCGAACCTGAACTCTATTTATGATTGATCCTTTTTAGGACATCGGCCATTGTTTATTATTTTATCATATCCATTTACACTTTTTCTTTGTATAGTTTAGTTATTTTGTTTATGGAGAAATTCCGCGGATTTTCACATCGAGGATTTACATATACAACTACAACATATATCACTGTCAATAGTTAATTTCTTATTACTTTTTTATTTAATATATATATTCTTTTTTACAAAGTAAGCGATTCTAAACTTGCAAAAAAAAAAAAAGATTGGGTTGCGCCATACATATAAAATAGTATACAATAATGATGGATTTGGCGAATCAAATACCAATACCATGGTGTAATAACGAACCATTCTAATTAATTGATAAGATTTGTTGATAATTTTGTGAAAAATTCCTGTGAAAGGTTTCATTAAAGCCTAATCCATGTCGAGTAGACCTTGTCCTTGTGAGAATTCTTAATTCATGAGTTGTAGGGAGGGACTTATGTCACCACAAACAGAGACTAAAGCAAGTGTTGGCTTCAAAGCAGGTGTTAAAGATTACAAATTGACTTATTATACTCCTGAATATACACCCAAAGATACTGATACCTTGGCGGCATTCCGAGTAACTCCTCAACCGGGAGTTCCACCCGAAGAGGCAGGGGCTGCTGT